ATGCTTCCTTTTTTTTTTTCAGTTGTATACATATAAAAGTATGTCGAATCTTTTCTTCAGAAACATAGCTTCTAACCTAATCGAATTTTCATTCTATAAAGCAACCTGAAACATACCTCCTCGAAGTAATTGATTCAGTAATTAAAGTCTCGTGACTCTTTTTTTTTTAATTGCAGTTTAACCCCCTTCGGGCATTCACTAATATATATATAATTAATATATAATGAGTATATATAATGAGTATATAAGGGGCGATATTAGAAACCTGTGTTTTCTCTCTCTCTTTTCTTTTAAAAAAATGGATAAATGGATAGAAGTTTCTCATATAATTCAAATGGTATAAAGATTACCATATATAACATAAAACTTCTCCGCCGATTTTTTCTAACCGAGCTTCTCGATCTGTCATTATACCTCTAGAAGTTGAAAGAATTACAATTCCCATGCCTCCAAAAATTCTTGGTATTTGTTGATAATTAGAATATATTCGTAAACCAGGCGTACTGATCCGTTTTAAATTTAAAAAATTTTTATATGCTCCTTTCCTATTTCTTCTATACCGTAGAGTTAAAACTAAATAATATTTGTTGTTTTCCCTATGTTTTCTGACGTTTTCAATAAAACCTTCTCGGTAAAGTATTTTCACGGTGTTTTCGGTGATGTTAGTAAATGGTATTTGAACCATTCCTTTTCTATTCATGTCAGCATTCCGTATATAGGTTATTATGTCAGCGATGGTGTCCTTACTCATGATAAACAAAAATGATTGTTACTTCTTACTTTCGATATAATCAACATGCTCCTTATTTCCATTTTTTTCTTTATTTAGATTCTCAAATATTAATAGGAAATAGATAATAATAGCAATTATTAATAATATTTATAATAATTTTATAATATTTATAATAATTACTACAAAAGAAAAGGGATATGTGTGAAATATAATATATTAATTCATCTATTTTATTTACAAAATAAAATATCTATATGATGGTTTCGTGTTATAATCTTATAATACCTCGGGTGCTAATGAGACTATTTTAGTAAAATTCAACTGTCTCAATTCCCGAGCGATTGCACAAAAGATTCGAGTTCCTTTTGGGTTTCCTTCTTGATCAATAACAACTACAGCATTATCATCATACTGAATTATTATACCGTTATTACGTTTGAGTTCTTTACAAGTACGTACAATTACAGCTCTGATCACTTCTGATCTTTCTAAGGTCGTATTTGGTACTGCTTCCTTGATTACAGCAACAACAATGTCACCAATATAAGCATATCGTCGATTACTAGCTCCTAGGATTCGAATACACATCAATTCGCGGGCTCCGCTGTTATCAGCTACATTCAAATAGGTTTGATGTTGAATCATATCATTTTTTTGTTCGTTTAGTCCAAAAATTGAAGTAAAAAGAATATTCTGTGTGCAAAAATAAGGAATCCACAATTGCATTTTTTTGTTTTCATCCTAAAGACCTCTTTCCTTTGGTTCTCATTATTATCCTGAAACAATGAATTGAGTTCGTATAGGCATTTTGGAGGCTGCTATTGAAATAGCCTTTCTGGCTATGTTTTCTGAGACTCCGCCCATCTCATAAAGTATTTTCCCAGTTTTAACGACAGCTACCCAATATTCGGGAGATCCTTTTCCCGAACCCATACGCGTTTCGGTAGGTCTTACTGTAACCGGTTTGTCTGGAAATATGCGTACCCATATTTGTCCACCTCGGCGAACATTTCTTGACATTGACCGACGTCCCGCTTCTATTTGTCTAGATGTGATCCAAGCGGGCTCAAGTGCCTGAAGCGCATATCTTCCGAAGCAAATATGATTACCTCGATAGGATATTCCTTTCATTCTTCCTCTATGTTGTTTTCGAAATCTGGTTCTTTTGGGGTTATAGTTGATGGTTGTTTCTCAATTCCATCTCTATTACAGAACCGTACATGAGATTTTCATCTCATACGGCTCCTCGCGAATGAAACGATTCAAACATATATATATAAATGAATTTAACCAATAAAATAATATATATACTAGGATACATATGCTTAATAAATAATAGAATCTCGGGATTTTATGAAATATCATACAATTTATTGGTCTATTGAAAATTTGTATATTTTGTTTTGATATATAACTAAATATGTACTCTTATAAACAATTATAGACAATTTTTGTTATCTTATAAGGTTCTAACGAATATTTATTTTTCTTTTATTTTGATTATTAAGATCATATCGGATTGGCAAAAATAAAAAAAAAAATTAATTTAAATAAAATGAAACTTTTCGCGGGCGAATATTTACTCTTTTCTTTATTATTAAATTCAGATGTAATGTAGGGCACAACTCCTCAAAAATAAATGGATTCATTTTTTGGTTTGTTCCGCCATCCCACCTAATGAATCATTAAGATTTGTTAAAAAAAATCTTAGCTATTCACAGGTTTCTTCGTTCCCATCGCTTCTCGATTAATCATTAGGTCTGGATT